TCTACAGAAGGCGGTGAGATGATGTCTTGAGCAGTTATGTATCCCGGACCCTTAACAGAAATAGATGCGTTGCGAGTTCCATACAGATTACTTCTCAATACAATTTCTTTCAAATTCATTAAAATTTCATGTACGGATTCTTCAATCCCTGCTATGTTAGAATATTCATGCGGTATCTTCTCAGATTTTGCACGTGTGATACAGGTTCCTTCTAGTTCTCCAAGCAAAGATCTTCGCATCGCGATGCCTATCGTATCGCCTTGACCTCTCATAAGTGGAAACAACATAAAACGGGCATAATTAAGACGCTTGCTGTCTGCTCTTGATTCGACACACTTCCACTGGAGTGGCCGAGTCAATATTGCTACTTCCTCTTGAAGCATAGTACTATTATTTGATTGTTGAATCATTTATTTCTCTTGAACTTGAAATTGGTTCAATTCTTATTTCTACACACGTCTTTTTTTCGGAGGTCTACATCCATTATGTGGCAGAGGGGTTACGTCCCGTACCAAACTTACGCGTACACCACTTCTAAAAATGGCTCGTAATGCTGCATCTCTTCCGAGACCAGGACCCTTTATCATGACTTCTGCTCGTTGCATACCCTGATCGACTACTGTACGAAGGGCACTTACCGCTGCGGTTTGGGCAGCAAATGGTGTTGCTTTTCTTGCAGTTCTGAATCCGCAAGTACCGGCGGAGGCCCAAGAAACCACCCGACCCCTTACATCTGTAACCGTTACTATGGTATTATTCAAACCGGCTTGAACATGAATAACCCCTTTTGGTATTCTACGCCCATTCTTACGTGAATTAAGACGCCCGCTCTTTCGTGAACTAAGATGCCCTTTCCTGCGTGAACCAACTCTTGGTCTTATTATAATAGGTTTTGCCATATTTTGTCATCTCATAAATAGGAGTCAGAGATATATGGATATATCCATTTCATGTTAAAACAGATCATTTGGACATTTAGAGAGCCTCTGCTTGTCGATTTTTAGTTTAGATTCGAAGGATTATCCTTGTCTCTGTTTATGTCTCGGGTTGGAACAAATTACTATAATTCGTCCCCGCCTACGGATCAGTCGACATCTTTGACAAATTTTACGAACGGAGGCCCTTATTTTCATATTTGTAATTCCTGAATTTTGAATCGACTCCTTGGAAGAAAATAAGTCTCTTGCAATTTTGAGATGCGAGTCCCCACGAGAGTAGTGTGAGGGTTGAAAAGGTTACCTAGTCCTTCGAATCTTTGTTGTTGAGTCGATAAATGATACGCCCCTTGGTTGAATCATAACGACTTACTTCGATTTTGACTCTATCTCCTGGTAGTATCCGTATAAAACTACATCGGATCTTTCCTGAAATATACCCTAGAATCAGATCTTCATTATCTAAACGAACCCGGAACATGCCATTGGGCAGTGATTCCGTAATTAAACCTTCATAAATCCATTTTTGTTCTTTCATTCGAGGTAATCCCTTTGAAGTATCAATTCATGGAAGAGGAGTGATATTTGTATGCTTTTTTTTGTCACAAATAGGAATAGGAAGTTACCGACCCAATTCGGAGACCAGAAAGATCACCATATATAACACAAAATTTCTCCCCCGATTCTTTCGAGTCGAGCCTCTCGATCTGTCATTATGCCTCGAGAAGTAGAAAGAATTACAAGCCCCATTCCTCCTAAAATCTTAGGGATTCGTTGATAGTTAGAATAGATTCGTACACCGGGTCGGCTGATACGTTTTAAAATAGTTCTATATGGCCCTTTTCTATGCCTTCTTCTATATCGTAGGGTTGAAACTAAGAAATTTGTGTTCCTTTCTCGGTGTTTCCTCACGTTTTCGATAAAGCCTTCTCGTAGAAGTATTTTCACAATGTTTTCGGTGATAGTAGTAGATGTTATTCGAACCAGTTCTTTGTTATCCATCTCCGCGTTTCGTATAGCAGTTAGTATGTCGGCAATAGTGTCTCTACCCATGATGAGCTATAATCATTGGTGCCTTCGAGTTTTTTTATTATCAACATGCTCTTTTTTTCTTTATCAATTATTAATAGTAAGGGATATACATGAGACACAATCTACTAATTCATTGAATCTATTTCAGATACACTAAAAATATCGCGGTCTCGTCTATGAGTCTTTATAATACCTCAGGGGCTAATGAGACTATTTTAGTAAAATTCAACTGTCTCAATTCCCAAGCGATCGCACCAAAGACTCGAGTTCCTTTTGGATTGCCTTTTTGATCAATAACAACTGCGGCATTGTCATCATATTGTATTATCATGCCATTGTCACGTTTGAGTTCTTTACATGTACGTACAACTACAGCTCTGATCACTTCTGATCTTTCTAGAGGCATATGAGGCACTGCTTCTTTGATTACAGCAACAATAATGTCACCAATATGAGCATATTGGCGATTACTAGCTCCTATGATTCGAATACACATCAATTTTCGAGCTCCGCTGTTGTCCGCTACATTTAAG